CATCCCCCGAAGGAACCGGACATGATAATTTTTTATCATCCGGCTCGAGCAAAAATAAAAAGAATCAAACCAATATCAAATGTCTAATTAAAAACCAATATCAAATGTTTAATTAATATAGAATTTTATATTAATGTAAATATATATGATATATATGTATATAAGACTCCATGATAAGAGTTCATCCAATTTTATTTTACGAAGTTGCAATTCCAACAAGGGATTGCAACAAAATTGAATTCTTTTTTTTCTAAATAAATGCCCATTATCCAAGTAAGCTTACAAAATTGATCATGATCAAGCGCTTTTTGGATTGTCTAATGTCTTCTGATTGGTTTTTATCGAAAAAATATCTTGATTTTTTCCATATCCATAGTATTTACTTGTTACTAAAAAAAATCTAACCTATATTCTTCCTTAGATCCCTTTTTTCACTCCGATAGTATCATAGATAGGAATCAATGCAAAGGAAATGAATGCATTTTTATACTAAAACAATTAAGTATAGAAGATGAAATTAATTAAATGGAATAGACATAAAACTCAATCATACCACATCATTTCATTCTATTCTACGGATCTTACAAAGCCTGTTTATAGATGACATCATTCAGGTATGATCATAGAGAATATTCTCTTTAAGCGAACCGGCCTATCCTGTACTACGTAAAGGACTTACGCGGGTCTTAGCTGGATCCAGAGACACATTTGGTCGTGATTTACAATGTGGCGGATAAAATCATGTATCCGCATGGCCAAATCAATAGTTCAAGTCACACACTCCCATAATCCATTCTTTCTTTGCAAGATTCACTTCAACTAGTGGTATCAAATATAGAATAAAAGAGTGTTTCGTTGAAGAGAAGTATCCAAAAAATATGTGTGTTAAAAAAAACACATATTTATAGCAATGAAATAGTTTTGTCCTACCCAATATGATATATAATCAATTTTAAATATCTATTTTACGTTTTATCTATAAACTATAAAGGACCCGAAATACCTTGCTTACGTATCATTAGAAAGTGCATCAACATAAATACAGCAGTAAGAAGAGGCAATACAAAAGTATGTAAACTATAAAAACGAGTCAAAGTGGATTGGCCCACACTAGCACTTCCACGTAATAACTCCACTAAAGGCGATCCTATTAGTGGAATGGCTTCAGGTACACCAGTAACAATTTTGACTGCCCAATAACCAATTTGGTCCCAAGGTAAGGAATAACCAGTTACACCAAAAGATGCCGTTAATACAGCCAAAACCACACCTGTAACCCAAGTTAATTCGCGGGGTTTTTTAAACCCACCAGTTAGATACACACGAAATACGTGTAGAATCATCATTAGAACCATCATACTTGCTGACCATCGATGAACCGATCGGATTAACCAACCAAAGTTGGCCTCAGTCATTATATATTGAACAGAAGAGAAAGCTTCTGTAACAGTAGGACGGTAGTAAAAAGTCATAGCAAAACCTGTAGCTACTTGTACTAGAAAACATGTAAGTGTGATCCCCCCTAAACAATAAAATATATTGACATGAGGAGGAACATATTTACTGGTTATATCATCTGCAATCGCCTGAATCTCGAGACGTTCCTCAAACCAATCATATACTTTATTGAGATAGGTAGCCCGGGTAGATGACTCCCCCTCTGAGAACCGTATATGAAAATTTCATTTCATACGGCTCAAGCTGAAACACAAAAATACTGATTTCAACAGATATTTTATCAAAAGGTTAAAACTTCTTAATCATTTGATAGATTTGAACCAACATATAAGATAAGAAAATCTGTAATTAAATCTTTGTGATTAGAAAAAAAATATCAAGTTGGCTCATTTATTTATTTTTTATTTTGATCATTACAGGCCTCTTGAATCTTCTCCTTCCTATTTTGAATTATTATTTTTTATTGAATTTTTTATTTTCTGTGCATAAAATAAATCAGACTTCTTCTTTTTTACAAATTGATAGGAATTCTCTTGTTGAGACCCTATGAATCACCTGAAACCTCAGATTCATATTAGAACCACGATGATTTATTCTCAAGCTAAACTAAAAGGTTCTCTGAGTAAGAATCCTTTGATTGATCACTTTTTGAAAAATAGATGCAATGACTTGACTCAACAAAATCTATAGAAAGAGTTTTCTTTCGGTCAAAATCTGAAGAAGTTTCATTCATTTGATTTAGAAAATATCATTTCTAGTTAATATATTTCCATTTTTTTTTAGTGCGGTTACGAGGTCTGACTTAATAATAGGTATGAATCATAGTTCAATTTTTTCTTTTATTGGTCTTTTTTCGTGCTCCAGATATTAGAATAAATGTCTGACGAGGTAGAATTAATTATCTTGTTAGAGATAACAGACCTTTTCTATATATGATCCATAGGATCAATTATAACAAGTCACACACTCATTTTCCAAAAATACCGAAACAAAAAAAGTCCACGATCGAACTACCAAAATCTTTTATTTATAAATCAAAATTTTCAGATTAGTAGTATCTGGCAAAATCTCATATCATACCTAATTCCTAGGAATCCCATCCAATAAAACAGAAGAGTTATAAATTTCCAAAATAATACATAAGAATACAGCAAATAGAGCCATTGCAACTCCCATAAGTGGTGTAGTACCCCAACCTGGAGCTACTTTACCATATTCTGAATTCAAGGGTTTCAATAAATTCCCTACAGTAGTTCGTTTTGGTCCAGATCTAGAACTATCTTCAAAAGTTTGCGTAGCCATAAATTCTATTTTATTAAATAATAATTGGTTAAGACCTGTTGACTTTGTATACTATTCTGTTGTATTTCTAAATAAATGATCTTTATAGTAGATCCATTCTGGAAATTATTAAAAAATGGAAACAGGAACTCTAGTCGCGATCTTTATATCTGGTTTACTTGTAAGCTTTACTGGGTACGCCTTATATACCGCTTTTGGGCAACCCTCTCAACAACTAAGAGATCCATTCGAAGAACATGGGGATTAGTTGAAGTAATTGAAGTAATGAGTTTCCCTTATTGGTAGACTCATTACTTCAATTAAATTGTTTCAAGATTTATTTCATTTTTTTATTTTAGTTGGAACCTTAGGTGGTTCTCGAAAAAAGATAGCGAAAAAGATTATCCCTAAAGTCGAGACTAAAAGGAATGTATAAACCAATGCTTCCATAGATTCGATTGTGATTTACAATTATAGCTTCCACACCTATTCATTTGAGATCATTTAATAAAATAAAGAAAAAGAATCAAAGAAAAGATGATGATTCAAATAAAGATTCCTTTTTCTTGTTTGTATCCCATAAAAAAAAAGAGGAAAGAAATATACCACAATAATGCTGTATCAGACAGTTTGTCTCTTTGTAGTTGGATCTCCAAGTTTTTGGAATGTTCCAAATTCCACTTGAGCATCCAAATCTGGATCAATACCAGCAAAAACATCTCTGAACAAGGTTCTAGCGCCATGCCAAATGTGTCCGAAAAAGAAAAGCAAGGCGAATGTGGCATGTCCAAAAGTAAACCAGCCCCTTGGACTACTACGAAAAACACCGTCAGATTTCAAAGTAGCTCGATCTAATTCAAAAATCTCACCTAATTGGGCGCGTCGAGCATATTTTTTAACAGTAGCAGGATCTGAATAACTTAATCCATTAAGTTCACCACCATAGAACTCAACAGTTACACCTACTTGTTCAACACTATATTTAGATTCTGCCCTTCTAAAAGGAACATCGGCTCTAACAATCCCGTCTTCATCTACCAAAACTACCGGAAATGTTTCAAAAAAGGTAGGCATACGACGTACAAAAAGTTCCCGACCTTCTTTATCTCTAAAAACGGGGTGTCCTAACCATCCAACTGCTATTCCATCTCCGTTATCCATTGAACCTGCTCTAAATAATCCCCCTTTTGCCGGATTATTACCAATGTAATCATAAAAAGCTAATTTCTCAGGAATTTTAGACCAAGCTTCTGATAAACTTAGATTTTCGCTTAGTCCGGCGCTAACTCTTCGAGATATTTCTTGTTGAAAGTATCCCTGATCCCATTGATAACGAGTAGGACCAAATAATTCAATTGGGGTAGTTGCTGAACCATACCACATAGTTCCTGCAACAACAAAAGCTGCAAAAAAGACAGCCGCAATACTACTGGAAAGTACAGTTTCAATATTCCCCATACGTAATCCTTTGTATAGACGTTGAGGCGGACGAACACTCAGATGGAATAAGCCTGCTAATATACCTAATGTACCCGCAGCAATATGATGAGAGGCTATTCCTCCTGGAACAAAAGGATCAAAACCTTCCACACCCCAAGCTGGATTGACAGCTTGTACTTTTCCAGTTAGTCCATAAGGATCGGACACCCATATTCCAGGACCATACAAACCTGTTACATGGAATGCGCCAAAACCAAAACAAGCTAGACCTGAAAGAAATAAATGAATTCCAAAAATCTTGGGCAAATCCAAGGAAGGTTTTCCTGTACGTTCATCACAAAATACTTCTAAGTCCCAATATACCCAATGCCAGATAGCTGCCAAGAAGCACAAACCAGAAAATACTATATGTGCCGCTGCAACACCTTCATAACTCCAAATACCTGGATTCGTTACAGTTCCTCCTGAAATATTCCAACCGCCCCACGAATTGGTTATTCCTAAACGAGTCATGAAAGGTATAACGAACATACCCTGTCTCCACATTGGATCAAGAACAGGATCAGAGGGATCAAAAACCGCTAATTCGTATAAAGCCATTGAACCAGCCCAACCAGCAACTAGAGCTGTGTGCATTATATGAACAGAAAGCAATCGACCGGGATCATTCAATACGACAGTATGAACACGATACCAAGGTAAACCCATGGAAATACCCCTTTATCAAAGAGAAATAGAAACTTGATTTTATCGCATTAAACTAAGAAGACTATATACTTTGTACCTAATACTGTGTACCTAAACTTTTTTTCAGTGGATTCTGTGGTTTATTTTTATTTCATCTTATTCAAAAGAAAAATAAGTAAACAACTCTGTTCGTAAGAACAAAGAGAAGCAGATCTATTCTATACCCGATAAGTACCAATACGCAACGGGAAGATTGCATTATTGGAGAATAAATGGATACTTTTTGATCATTCCAATGATCAATTCCTTGGTTACAGTTTTTTTGAATCCATTCTGGATTACTCTATCAAAAAACTATTCCATGTATCAAATAAAAGAAAAAGGAATGAAGACAAGAAATCATGGATTTTCACCTTTCTTTATTCAAGAATATATTCTTTATTAAAAAATATATGAATATGAAAAAGTAAAATAATGAGTATGAAATAAATATAAAATTATAAAATTCGAATCAGAGTCAATCAAATAAGTATTTCAAAAAATTGTTTTTTTGTCATGTATCCATGGTGAATTACCGGTAGAAGGTTCCATCGGAACAATTATTAAAGGCACCTCGCTTTCAAAAAAAAAAAAAAAGAAAAGGAAATGGGAGAGAAAATTACTTTGAAAAAATTAATCAATTATCTAGCAACAATTCAAAAAATTATTTTTTGAATTATTTTGCAAATCCAAGAGATTCTTATGGAAATTCTAATGGAAATCCACATTAAAATTATCCTTTTTCTTTGTTCTTTTCCATGGATTTTAGAGATTCTTATACAGAATGAGAATTTTGATACAATAAAGATGTTCACTCTGTTGAACATGATTATCAAAAGAAAGTTCTCTGATTTCATTAAATATGATTTTATGAAAAAAAAAAATAAGAAATAGAGAAATTGAAGAATGGGAAGAAGAGCAAGAATCGTGCTTGGGAATATTATAGTAGCAAAAGCCATTGGAATCGATATTTAATATATTGGATAATTTGCTTTATTATTGATTGACCCTAGTCGGAAAAAAGAATAACTGAAAGGTTTGAAGTTGAAGATTTATGCCGATCGGAACACCAAAAGTGCCTGTAATTCGTTCTGAGAAGACAGTTTTCGTTACTTTATCTGAACTATTTCAGGAAAAAAGAATCCTTTTCTTTTTCTATGCAGAAATATAGAATTCCCTTTTGTGAATGAGCTTATTGCTCTCATACTTTTAATGGATCTCGAAGATGAAAATAATAATATTTAGAAATTCTCACGGTGGAAGGAAGGGCACTATCAGCAACGGCCCTTTATGATACTATGCAAGTTTCAGGTTCTGACGTGTGTACAATGAATCTAGGATTAGTTGGATCAGCGGCATCTTTAATTCTGGTTGGAGGAGCAATTCCTAAACGGGTAGCATTCCCTCACGCTAGGGTTTTCATTCACTAACCTTCTACTGGTTATTTTTGTGGAACTGCAGAGAAAATCCTAATGGAAGCAGAAGAAATGTTTGAACTTTGTAACAAAATTGCGAAAATTTATGCACAAAATACTGGTCAATCTGTAAATATTATACAGAATGATCTGGAAAGAGATACTTTATATGTCCGCAACCGAAACTCAAGATTATCTGTCGATCGCATAGCAAATCAAAAAAGAAAATCCTTAGTGATCTGAGTTCTTTTTCTCAATTATTTCTTTTGAGTATTGAATTAAATAGAAATAATTGATAAAAATAATATTTGGTTAAGATCAATCTAAGCCAAACCATTTTATTCTATATTATAGATATACATAGAATATGCCAACTATTAAACAACTTCTTAGAAACAGAAGACAGCAAAAAAAAAATGTTAAGAAATCTCCCGCTCTTAAAGGATGTCCTCAGCGTCGAGGAACATGTACTAGGGTGTATGTGCGACTCGTTCAGATCATGAGTTCGAACAAATAAGAGAATTTTTCTAGTATCAACGACCAATACTGATAAATAGGATAGTAACAAAAAGGTATATAATATACCTATTAATTCTATAGAATCTCAAATTTATGGTTTTCATTGGTAAAAATCCAATCATTCTCGATTTGAAATAAGAATCAATTCTCCATTGGTAGCAAAAGGTTATCCATTAAGCGGCGGAAAGAGCATTATAGGAAGCATGCTCCTTTTTGAAAGAACGGACTCATAGGGTCAGCTACCTAGCCAACTTTTCTAATTAAATGCCGTCACTGTATGGATAACTCCTAGTGTGAAAAGGGCTATTACTTTCTAATTAATTGGTAGAGCCAAAGAATATGAACTATACAAGTTCATAAAATCGTTTGATTAAATGAAAAAAGAAGCTCCGGTGTATAGAGAGGACCTCACCGTTTGAGAGGTAACCATAGAAACGATGGAACCCACTGTTTTTTTTTGAATATAGAAATTGAAGAATGGGAAGAAGAGCAAGAATCGTGGTTGGGAAGGTTATAGTAGCAAAAGCCATTGGAATCGATATTTGATATATTGGAGTAGTTCGTTTTGTTATTGATTGACCCTAGTCGGAAAAAAGAATAACTGAAAGAAATCTAATCCGTTAGTTATTTTATTCAATAAGATTGAATTTATTTCAATGAGCAGAGTGAGACGCGGATATATAGCTCGAAGACGTCGAAAAAAAAACCGTTCCCTTGTATCAGGTTTTAGAGGAGCTCATTCAAGACAAACTCGAATGATTATTCAACAGAAAATGAGAAGTTTATATTACTCTTATCGAGACAGAGGCAGGAAAAAGAGGTATTTTCGTCGTTTATGGATCACTAGAATAAATGCAGTAACTCGTGAAAACCAAATATTTGATAGTTATTGTAAGTTTATCCACAATCTGTATAAGAAACAATTTTTTCTAAATCGTAAAATACTTTCACAAATAGCTATATCAAATAAGATTGGTCTTTATAAGATTTCTGATAAAATCATTAAACTTAATAAGGTTTATGAATAGATAATAAAATAATCTTTTAGTAATCATTAAAACAGGATTTCCCGGAGAATGAACTCCAGGAAGGTATAGAAGAAAAAAAATTTAGATAAAGATTAATAGTAAGAATTACGAAAATCTTTCAAGATTGTTTTTTCCTTTTTTTATAACACAAGAATCCAATCTGATTTCTAAGTGTTTTCAAACAAAATATTCACTATTTTAGCTTGAGTTCCAATTTGGAGTTTTGAGTCAATTGGGAAGTAGGCTTATGGATTTCTCGTTTTATAACGAGTAGTTCTTTATTTTTTTGATGAGTAGTTCCTGGTTCGCTTTTAGGACCAGGAGTTCCAGATTCAGTTTTAGGACCTGGAATTCCTGGTTCGGTTTTAGGACCTGGAGTTTTCGATTCAATTTTAGTACCTGGAGTTCCGGATCCAGTTTTAGAACGAGGAATTCCTCATTTGGTTTTAGGATAAGGACCAAGACCTGAAAATCTTGATTCAGTTTTAGGAACTCCTAATTCAGTTTTAGGAGGAGTTTTTCTGAATCTTTTTTTATTTTTTTTTTTCTTTTTATTCTCATTTTCACGACGACGTTTTAAGATCTGGCGCCAGCGTCTCCTAAAATGTCTCTCATTTTCAAGAAAAGGTAGTAAACATAAAATACGAGCTTTTTTTATAGCAGTAGTCATTAATCGTTGTTGTCTCAAGGTTATTTTAGTAACTCGTCTAGGTATTATTTTTCCTTGGAAACCAATAAATCGACTAATTAAACTTAAATTCTTATAATGAATTTGATTCCTTGATGGAATCAAAAAACGTTTATTACGGAAAAATTGTTTACGAAGACGAATACGGTATTTAGAAGAATATCTAGAATTTTTACTACGACGAAATTCAAATTCACGACGAACAGAAAGGTATTGACGAAGAGGAATATATTGATACATTTTCCGTAAACGAGATTTAGGAAAATGTTGTTTGAATTTATGAAAAGGGTTATTGAATTTACCAAGAGGTTGCTTGGGTTTATGAATACGAACAGGTTGCTTGGGTTTACCAATACGAAGACGTTGTTTAAATCTATTCATGGTTTATTCCTTATTTTTAAAATTCGAATTCTTGATTCATTTAAGATCCAACCAAAATAGGTTTTGATTCACATATCATTTGATTACTTCATTTATATAAATGGAATATCTAGACACATGATATAATCTCTAAACTAAAATGAGATTAAGTTTGATTCATAGATATTTTTTCCATTATATATAGAAAGAAATATGGCAAGTTCTTACTTTATTTATTTTATTACTTGCTTGCAAACATGATCTTTGTTTCCTTTGATCTATTTTTTTTTTTCTCTATGAGTCGTATGTTTGTTACAATAGCGACAAAATTTTCTCAATTCTAATAAATTGGGTGTATTGGAACGATTCTTTTGAGTAATATATCTAGAAATACCCATTGATTTTTTATTGACACTTCTTCGAACACAACTAGTACATTCCAAAAAAACTCTGACTCTTACATCTTTGCCTTTAGCCATGAACCTCCTTTATATCTTTTGATTGATTTCTTTGGTTTAACTTAACTTTCCTATTTTCGGTTTTTGAATCGAAAAATAAGAAAAAAATCAATAAGAATTCTTAACTAGTTTTTTTTTACATTTCAAAAGATTTTTTCGAAATTATCTATCTACATAATTAAAAATTGATTTTTTTAAGTTAAATAATAAAAAATAGAATAAAAATGAAGTAATACAATTTCTTTCTAACTATCAAGTTTTATTTTAAACCATCATACTTATTTCAGTCTCTTCTTTTCGACTATGATTTCGTCTAGCTTACGCTAGACTAATAAATTCCATTTTTTCCAAAATTCGGTTCGATCTTGAGCGGACTTATTGGATTCTGGATTTCTATTCACTGAATTTTGGATAAGCTTCTAGAAACTTTTTCTTTATATCATATCCCTTTTATCTATCCTAAAGATTTTAAAAAAGAATCGTCACATGGAATTCTATTCTCCTTCATTTTTTTCAAATATGAAAAATTAATAACTAAAATCAAAAAAAAGGAAATGATAAAGCATCTGGGAATAAACGATTTATTTCTATTAATAGACCTGCTAAAGAAAAAAACCATAGAGTACTTATTACAGGTGCCACAGAGAGATATGTTTTTATATCTTGCATTGCAAATTCTCTTTCTTTATTCTATTGGAATACATGTATGGTCAGATGCTTTAGTTCAAGAATTTTTTAACTTCGTTTTCTTTTTTTAGACACAAATCCTATCTAAAATAGTATGTATAATGAACCAATAGATAAGAATTTCCTGCCTCACCTAACAAACAAAAGAAAGAAACCCTTTTTCTGAGCATTACTCCTCAAATATGAATTCTTCATTTATAGGTTAGATTGAATTTCAGATGTATACTATTCTTTTTTTTCAGATGTATACTATTCTTTTTTTTCAGATGTATACTATTCTTTTTTTATATTTTATATAAGAAATGACAAGAAACTTTGATATCAATAGAGAAAAAAATGATCATATATATAATATATGGAAAAGAAGACAAGAATTTTGTACAATGACACTGTACATCAAGTTCGAAAAGGGGTGTAGCGCAGCTTGGTAGCGCGTTTGTTTTGGGTACAAAATGTCACAGGTTCAAATCCTGTCATCCCTACCTATTACTTTTCCTATAGGAAATGAACAGGGATTTATTAAGGTCGTTAATTTGCGGATACTCTATGTATAAGAAATGTTTTAGGATAGAAATAGAAAAAGATCTTTTTTGTTTTACAAACGCTCTTAGTTCAGTTCGGTAGAACGCGGGTCTCCAAAACCCGATGTCGTAGGTTCAAATCCTACAGAGCGTGATTTCCTCTAAAAAAAAAACAAAGTGAAATTCAAACTGAAATTTGACCTTTCGATAGAAAGGTAGAAAAAGTTTGTAAAACAAAAAAAATTTTTGATTAAATCAAAGGTCTAACTGATCACCACGTCTGTATTGTAAATATGCAGTCACGAATAGTCCTGCCAAAGTGATAGGAATTAGGCCTAAGACAATTCCAAATAGAGAAACTTCAATCATTTCGGTTTTAGTAGATGAAAAAAAGGTTAAGATCTATCTTTAAATATTAATCTGAATTATCCATGAATCTCAATGAAAAAAAAATAAAAAAAATAATTGGCAATTGTTGCGGAAAGAACCAGAGAATACCTGAAATCTTTAAGAAAGATTTTTCTGAATTTTTAATTCAATTCATTTCAAATAAGTTGTATCTTTCTTAAACCAATAAATAGAACTAAAGTTATAGTTAAAGCAGCCAGTAAAAAACTGAAATAACTAGTTATAGTAAGCATGAAAAGGCTCAATTCAATATGTTTTTTTACTACATATATTGATAAAGTACTTACCTAAGTTCTAAGATGGTAATTAAGAACTATAGAATAGAATCAATTCTATTCTATAAGTTCCAATGAAAAATTCACGATTCATTGATCATTTTAAAATACTATAAAAAAAAAATTGAGTGGCTCAATTAAAATTCTGAGCCAATAAATTCACTCTCAACTCAAATTTGAGAATTGAGGAAATTAATAGTAATTGATAGTATCAAAAAGCTGTCTTATAAAAATTATGTCATTTCATTTTAATTAATGATGATGAAATCCTATTTTCGTTTTAGGGAATTTTGGAATAAAAGAGTTGATTGGAAAAGAATTTTTATTTGGATCATTTCTTTTCTTTTTTGTGTCAAAAAATCAATTTGAAGATGAGTTATTTCTTTTATCTTCTTAGATTCTATATTCTATCAATTCATAGAATAAAGTTCTATTCCATACTTTTAGTTCGCTAAAGAAAGAATCTTTCTGGTTGACCTAATTCAACAATGATTGATCACGAATAGAAATTGTTCCAAGGATGTTTTCTTTCTGTCCTATGCTTTCTTTATTTCATTTAGTATTATCTATATCTATCATTTTTTTTTATCAATTCTGTATTTAAGAAATTATTTTATTTAATAAAATATTTGTGTTTATTTTTGATTATTTTTTATTCTAATATACCAACAAATTCCTTGAAATGAAAGAATTCAAATAAGAGTTATAAAAAAAAGAGATTTCACATAAAAATATATATGTGTATATGTATATAATGTAATATATGTATCTATTGTAATATCTAAAAATAGATAGGTTTTCTCTGGAAAAAAATAAAAAATTTTCAAGAAGAAATTTTTGATTGATAGCAAAAACTATTGGAATCCATATTTTATATATTGGAATAATTTCTTTTTTTATTGATTGACCCTAATTATGTCAATACAATAATAGAATATATTTATTAAATGATATCGAGATGATTTTTTTTTATCTTCTTCATTTTTTCATCGTCAAATTGAGTGTAAAAAATGGTTCAATCAAATGGAACTTTGTAATAAAATGAAACCTTATATTTTTCTATATTTTTGTCCTCTTTCTCTTATTCTTTCATTAAGACTGATCTTTTCGAAATTCTTATCAGAATTGCCTATAATCACTTTAGTTAGTTAAGTTTTCAAATTCGATTTTTCGAAGATGATTACTTCCCATTTCGAAGCTAATAAAGGAAAGCTTATAAGAATTTCAAGTGTCCTC